TCCAGAACACGAAAGCAAGAAAATGGATTCAGAAGATAGAATCCAAATTTTAAAATTTTTATTCGATACAGTTATAAGTGATCCCAATAATAAACGAATTAGAAAAAAAACTATTGGTATGAAAGAAATTAGTAAAAAAATTCCTCGATGGTCATACAAATTAATAGATGATTTAGAACAAGAAGAAAGAGAAAACCAAGAAAATGTGACAGAGGATTATACAATGCGTTCAAGAAAAGCCAAACGTGTAGTGATTTTTACTGATAACCAGCCAGATAATTATACTAATACTAAATATACTAATAATTATGATCAAGGAGACGAAGTTACTTTACTACGTTATTCCCAACAATCGGATTTTCGTCGAGATCTAATCAAAGGCTCCATGCGTGCACAAAGACGTAAAACCGGTATTTGGGAACTCTTTCAAGCAAATGTTCATTCCCCCCTTTTTTTGGACAGAATAGACAAAGGCCTTACTTTTTCTTTTGATATTTCCGGACTGGTGAAAGTAATTTCCAAAAATTGGATGTGGAAAAATAAAGACGAAAAACTTTCTGATTATACAAAAAAAAAAAACCAAAAAATTGATAAAAAAGAAGACAAAAGAGAAAAATACAAAAGAAAAGAAAAAGCACGGATGGAAATAGCTGAAGCCTGGGATGCTCTTTTATTTTCTCAATCAATGAGAGGTTATTTGTTAGTAATTCAATCTTTTCTTAGAAAATATATTCTATTACCTTCGTTTATAATAGCTAAAAATATCGCCCGCATACTATTATTTCAAGTTCCCGAGTGGTCCGAGGATTTAAAGGATTGGAATAGGGAAATGCATGTTAAATGTACCTATAATGGTGTTCAATTATCCGAAACAGAATTTCCAAAAAACTGGTTAATAGACGGCATTCAGATAAAGATACTATTTCCTTTTTCCCTGAAACCCTGGCACAAATCTAAGTTACAATCCCCTCATAAAGATGCAATGAAAAAAAAGAAAGGACAAAAAAATGATTTTTGTTTCTTAACAGTTTGGGGAATGGAAACTGAACTGCCTTTTGGCTCTCCTCGAAAACGACATTCGTTTTTTAAACCTATTTTTAAAGAACTAAAAAAAAAAATTAAAAAATGGAAAACTAAGTCTTTGATAGTTTTAAGAATTTTAAAAGAAAAAACAAAATTTTTTCGAGAAGTCTCAAAAGAAACACAAAACTGGGTCATCAAAAATATTTTTTTTCTAAAAGGAAGAATAAAAGAATTTTCAAAAAGAGACTCAATTCAATTATTTAAATTAAGAGAAATAGATGAATTGGGTCAGACTAAAAAAGATTCGATAATCAGTAATAGTAATCCGATAATTCACGAATCGTCTATTAAAATTGTACCTATGGATTGGACAAATTTATCACTGGCAGAAAAAAAAATGAAAGATCTGACTAATAGAACAAGTACAATCAGAAATCAAATAGAAAAAATTACAAAAGCTAAGAAAAAAAGATTCCTAACTCATGAAATCCATATTAGTTCTAACAAAACAATTTATGGTGCTAAAATACTAGAATCATTAAAAAATAGTTGGCAGATATTAAAAAGAAGAAATACTCGATTAATACGTAAATCATATTTTTTTATAAAATTTTGCATTGAAAGGATATACATAAATATTTTTTTATTTACCCTTAATATTCCAAAAATCAATGCAAAACTTTTTCTTGAATCAAGAAAAAAAATGCAAATTATTGATCAAAATATTCACAAGAATGAAACAAATCAAGAAAAAATTAATAAAATAACTAAAAATCGAATTCACTTTATTTCAACTATAAAAAAATCATTTTCTAAGATTAGTAATAAGAATTCTAATATTTTTTGTGATTTATCCTGTTTCTCACAGTCACAAGCATATGTATTTTACAAATTATCCCAAACACAAGTTACTAACTTTTCTAATTTAAGATCTGTTCTTCAATATCACGAGACATCACTTTTTCTTAAGAATGAAATAAAAAATGATTTTGAAAAACAAGGAATATTTTATTCCGAATTAAGACATAAACCCTTTTGTAATTTTAGAATTAATCAATGGAAAAATTGGTTAAGGAGTCATTATCAATACCATTTATCGCGGGTCAAATGGTCTAGATTATTACCAAAAAAATGGAGAAATAGAGCTAATCAACACGGTATGGCTCAAAATAAAGATTTAAACAAAAGGGATTCATTTGGAAAAAACCAATTAACTCATTACGAAAAACCAATTTTTTTTGAAGTAGATCTATTACAGAATCAAAAAGTGAATTTTAAAAAACACTATAGATATGATCTTTTATCATATAAATCTATTAATTATGACGATAAAAAAGACTCGTATATTTATAGATCACTATTCCAAGGAAATAATAAAGAAAAAATTTTTTATAATTACAACATAGAGAAAAGAAAATTATTTGCTATGTTGGGAGCTATCCCTATCAATAATTATCTAGGAAAAGATGATATTATGTATATGGATGATGATATTATGTATATGGATAAAATATCGGATAGAAAATATTTTGATTGGAGAATTGTCAATTTGGGCCTTAGAAATAGGGTTGATATTGAATCTTGGGTTAATACTGGTACCAAGAGTAATCAAAATACTAAGATTGGGGCTGATAATTATGAAATAATTGATGAAATTAATAATAATAAGAAACGTCTTTTTTATGTTACAATTTGTCAAGATGAAGAAATTAACCCATCCAATCAAAAAAGAACCTTTTTTGATTGGATGGGAATGAATGAAGAAATACTAAGTTGTCCTATATCAAATTTGGAGCTTTGGTTCTTCCCAGAATTTGTGCTACTTTTTAATGCATATAAAATGAAACCGTGGATCATACCAATCAAATTACTTCTGTTCAATTTTCATGAAAATAAAAATAGTAATAAAAACAGAACTGGAAAGAAAAAGGAAGACCTTTTTCTATCATCGAATCAAACAAAATCTCTTGAATTAGAGAATCGAAGTCAAGAAGAAAAAGATGTTGAGGAAAATTATGCAGGATCAGACATGAAAAAACGTGTAAAGAAAAAGCAATACAAGAGTAACACAGAAGCCGAGCTTGATTTCCTCCTAAAAAAATATTTGCGTTGTCAGTTGAGATGGGATGATTGTTTGAATCAAAGAATAATCAATAATATCAAAATATATTGTCTCCTGCTTCGACTGATAAATCCAAGAGAGATTGCTATATCCTCTATTCAAAGGAGAGAAATGAATCCGGAGATTTTGGTGATTCAGAAGGATTTAACTCTTACAGAATTGATGAAAAGGGGAATATTGATTATCGAACCGATTCGTCTGTCTCTAAAAAATGATGGACAATTTTTTATATATCAAACGGTAGGTATTTCATTGGTTCATAAGAATAAGCGAGAAATTAATAAAAGATACCGGGAGAAAGGCTATGTTGATAAGAAAAATTTTGATGAACCCATTCCAAGACATCAAAGAATGACTGGAAATCGGGACAAAAATCATTATGATTTGCTTGTTCCTGAAAATATTTTATTACCTAAACGTCGTAGAGAATTGAGAACTCTAATTTGTTTCAATTCGACGAATCGAAATGGTATGCAGAGACATCCAGTATTTTGTAATAATGTACAAAACTCCGATTCCATTTTGGATAAAAGCAAAGATCTTGCTAGAGAGAAACTAATTAAATTAAAGTTCTTTCTTTGGCCCAATTATCGATTAGAAGATTTAATTTGTATGAATCGGTATTGGTTTAATACCACTAATGGCAGTCGTTTCAGTATGATAAGGATACATATGTATCCACGATTGAAACTTCGTTAGTAGTACGTTTTTATTATCTATCACGTACCATGTCGGGTATATAAAAATAAAGAGATGTACACATGTCTTGTCTTACATTTCATTCTATGATACCAATTTAATGATATACATAGAAATTCGATTTCTAAATAAATCACCAGAATTTATTTTTAGTATAAATTTTTCTCCTTTGCAGAAATATACCATTGCAGAAATATACCATTGCAGAAATATACATCCTTTTTGATCCCTAATCAAATTGAAAATTGGATTGATTATTGATTGATTTTCTAGGGAGTTCATAACGAACTTAAGATAATTGTCTATATCAAATTCAAATGACTAGCATTATTATTACTGATCAGTAAAATTCATATTAAAAAAAAAAGGGGGGGAGGGAAGGCCTTTCGTTTTATGAAAAAAAATTCATTCATTTCAGTTATTTTTCAAGAAAAAAAAGAAGAAAACAGCGGGTCTGTTGAATTTCAAGTATTCAGTTTCACCAATAGGATACGAAGACTTACTTCCCATTTGGAATTGCACAGAAAAGACTATTCATCTCAGAGAGGTCTGCGGAAAATTCTTGAAAAACGCCAAGGACTGCTATCTTATTTGTCAAAGAAAAATAGAGTACGTTATAAAGAATTAATTAGTCAGTTGAATATTCGGGAGTCAAAAAATCGTTAATTTGAAAAACAATTTTGAATTATTTGATTTATTAGATTTTGAATCTTGATAACTTTCTTTTTGTTTTCAACAATTCATGTAAGAATGAATCGAGGAAAAAACCTATGAGTATACTAGCTACAGGAAAAGATCTTATGAAAGTCAATATGGGCCCTCAACACCCATCAATGCATGGTGTTCTTCGTCTGATCGTTACTTTAGATGGTGAAGATGTTATTGACTGTGAACCAATATTGGGTTATTTACACAGAGGGATGGAAAAAATTGCAGAAAACCGAACAATTATCCAATATCTACCTTATGTAACACGTTGGGATTATTTGGCTACTATGTTCACAGAAGCAATAACTGTAAATGGACCAGAACAGTTGGGAAATATTCAAGTACCTAAAAGGGCCAGCTATATTCGAGTAATTATGTTAGAGTTGAGTCGTATAGCTTCTCATTTGTTATGGCTTGGTCCTTTTATGGCAGATATTGGGGCACAGACTCCTTTCTTCTATATTTTCAGAGAAAGAGAATTAGTATATGATCTATTCGAAGCTGCCACTGGTATGAGAATGATGCATAATTATTTTCGTATCGGAGGAATAGCGGCTGATTTACCTTATGGCTGGATAGATAAATGTTTGGATTTCTGCGATTATTTTTTAACAGGGGTTGCTGAATATCAAAAACTTATTACACGAAACCCTATTTTTTTAGAACGAGTTGAAGGAGTAGGCATTATTGGTGGAGAAGAAGCAATAAATTGGGGTTTATCAGGACCAATGCTACGAGCGTCTGGAATAGAATGGGATCTTCGTAAAGTTGATCATTATGAGTGTTACGACGAATTTGATTGGGAAGTCCAGTGGCAAAAAGAAGGAGATTCATTAGCTCGTTATTTAGTGCGAATCAGTGAAATGACGGAATCCATAAAAATTATTCAACAGGCTTTGGAAGGAATTCCGGGGGGGCCCTATGAAAATTTAGAAATCCGATCCTTTGATAGAAAAAGCGATCCGGAATGGAATGAGTTTGAAGATCGATTCATTAGTAAAAAACCTTCTCCTACTTTTGAATTGCCGAAACAAGAACTTTATGTGAGAGTCGAAGCTCCAAAAGGAGAATTGGGAATTTTTCTGATAGGAGATCAAAGTGGTTTTCCTTGGAGATGGAAAATTCGCCCACCAGGTTTTATCAATTTGCAAATTCTTCCTCAGTTAGTTAAAAGAATGAAATTGGCTGATATTATGACGATACTAGGTAGTATAGATATCATTATGGGAGAAGTTGATCGTTGAAATGATAATTGATACAAGAGAAATACAAGATATCAATTCTTTTCCTAGATTGGAATCCTTAAAAGAGGTCTATGGGATCATATGGATGCTTATCCCTATTTTGACTCTTGTATTGGGAATCACAATCGGTGTACTAGTAATTGTGTGGTTAGAAAGAGAAATATCTGCAGGAATACAACAACGTATTGGGCCGGAATACGCCAGCCCTTTGGGAATTCTTCAAGCTTTAGCAGATGGGACAAAACTACTTTTCAAAGAGAATCTTCTTCCATCTAGGGGAAATACTCCTTTATTCAGTATTGGACCATCTATAGCAGTCATATCAATTCTACTAAGTTATTCAGTAATTCCTTTTAGTTATCGCCTTGTTTTAGCTGATCTCAATATCGGTATTTTTTTATGGATTGCTATTTCAAGTATTGCTCCTATTGGACTTCTTATGTCAGGATATGGATCAAATAATAAATATTCCTTTTTAGGTGGTCTGCGAGCTGCTGCTCAATCGATTAGTTATGAAATACCATTAACTTTATGTGTTTTATCAATATCTCTACGTGCGATTCGCTAAAACATAATCTTTTCTTTTCCCTTTTTTTTTTTTCGTTCTAGAAAAAAAATAAGTTGAATGAGTTGAATAGATCTTTTTTTTTATTCATTTATTTTTTTTTTAAATTAATAAAAAAAAAAAAAAAAAATTAGATAGTTATATATGAGTGAAAGAAAACAACTTAGAAATTTGCAGTAAAAGTGGATTGAGTCTCATTTCCTATGTACAAGAGTTAAGCGGAAGTAAACAAAAGTGGAAGAACCGCTTTACCCCAAGATTGGATTGGTTGATTGGTCATCCTGACTTGAAGCGGGTTCAAAAGATCAACCGTATGTAGTTTTCACTCTCGTTTGCATGTATTACAATACATAGATTACCAAAGGAGAAACGGGGGGTTGAAAAAAAAATGAATGGTTGGGTAGTTAAGGAACACCAAAATACACACAAAGGATTAGTAATGGAGATTATGCAAATTATCGAAAAGGATACTTCTGCATAACATAAAAAGAATACTAATTGGGGCTTTAAGTTGGTAGAAATGATCAGGCAGTACTCCCCACAATTCCAATCCAGAGTATGCTCCTATCCACCGATTAAAGAAATTACTATCAGGAACGAAATAATCCTTTACTTTACTTTTTTTAAGACCCATTTTCTCAGAAAGAAGAAGAGGAACAGAAAATAATAGAAAAAAGACAATTCAAAAAAAAAGATCTTTTTCTTTCATATATTCATAGAAAAAAATGCGTGCCATGGTTTATGAACTAATGGAATGTCTAATTCTTTTTCGTTATCGAAAAGAAAATGATGGGTAGAAATATCAATAGATATTTCTACAAGGAGTATTTTATTGAAGGATTGACTAAGTTATTACTCAACACAGAAAAATTGAAATTAGTAGAGGATGAGATCAATTCAGAAATACTCTTTTTTTATTTATTCTTATAGCAGACAGAATTCCATTGGTATAATTGGGGACCTTCCAATAGATTTTGTGACTCTATCTATCCTATAACCATATCAAGATAACTAATACTGGCTCGGTCCTTACATTTATTTGTGGCTCTGAGGAGCCGTATGAGATGAAAATCTCATGTACGGTTTTGGAATAGCGGTGGGAACAGTAATGTTATCGCCGACTATGATTATCTAACAGTTCAAGTACGGTTGATATAGTTGGGGCGCAGTCAAAATATGGTTTTTGGGGCTGGAATTTGTGGCGTCAACCTATAGGGTTTATCGTTTTTCTAATTTCTTCCCTAGCCGAATGCGAGAGATTACCTTTTGATTTACCAGAAGCAGAAGAAGAATTAGTAGCAGGTTATCAAACCGAATATTCAGGCATCAAATTTGGTTTATTTTACGTTGCTTCCTATCTAAATCTATTAGTTTCCTCATTATTTGCAACAGTTCTTTACTTGGGCGGTTGGAATCTTTCCATCCCGTACCTATTTTTTCCTGAGCTATTTGAAATAAATAAAGCGGATGGAATCTTTGGAACAACAATTGGTATCTTTATTACATTAGCGAAAACTTATTTGTTCTTGTTCATTCCTATCACAACAAGATGGACTTTACCTAGACTAAGAATGGACCAACTATTAAATCTTGGTTGGAAATTTCTTTTACCTATTTCTCTCGGTAATCTATTATTAACAACTTCTTCCCAACTCCTTTCATTGTAAACAAAAAAGGAATATGATATTCTTGGCTTGTCTCAAACAAGAGAAAGAAATAAAGCTAAAATTATTCATAGATATTCACGATATGTTCCCTATGGTAACTGGGTTCATGAATTATGGTCAACAAACAGTACGAGCTGCAAGGTACATTGGTCAAAGTTTCATGATTACCTTATCTCAAGCAAATCGTTTACCTGTAACTATTCAGTATCCTTATGAAAAATTAATCACATCGGAGCGTTTTCGCGGTCGAATTCACTTTGAATTTGATAAATGTATTGCTTGTGAAGTATGTGTTCGTGTATGTCCTATAGATCTGCCTGTTGTTGATTGGAAATTGGAAACTGATATTCGAAAGAAACGCTTGCTTAATTACAGTATTGATTTCGGAATTTGTATTTTTTGTGGTAACTGCGTTGAGTATTGTCCAACAAATTGTTTATCAATGACTGAAGAATATGAACTTGCTACTTACGACCGTCACGAATTGAATTATAATCAAATTGCTTTAGGTCGTTTACCAATGTCCGTAATTGACGATTTGACAATTCGAACAATTTTGAATTCGCCTCAAAGAAAAAACGGGTAAATCTCTCGATTAAAAAGTAATTGGAAATTATTAAGGTTCAATTGTGGTATAAGGTCTTTCTCTTTGCTTGTTCAATAATTACAAATCCCAACTTGATTAATGAGTTGTACAACTTAATTTGTATTGAAAGTCTATTAATATAGCCATAATAATTTCGAATTATATAGTTTCAATTTCAAACTGCCATTTCGAATAAAGAAAAGACGAAATTGATCCAATAACTGTACCCGCACGAATTCACACCTATTTAATTAGAATTTAATTCAATTGGGAGGATCTCATAAAAAATTTTTCCTGGTCGCTTCAATAAGGTCATGAAAAAAATTTTGATTTATTTATCTCTTATTTTAATAGAATGGATTTGCCTGGACCAATACATGATTTTCTTTTAGTTTTTTTGGGATCGGGTCTTATATTAGGAGGTCTGGGAGTGGTATTACTTACCAACCCAATTTATTCTGCCTTTTCATTGGGATTGGTTCTTGTTTGTATATCCTTATTATATATTCTAGCAAATTCCCATTTTGTAGCTGCTGCCCAGCTCCTTATTTACGTAGGAGCTGTAAATGTTTTAATCATATTTGCTGTAATGTTCATGAATGGTTCAGACTATTACAAAGATTTTCATTTTAATCTTTGGACTATTGGGGATGGCGTTACTGCCCTGGTTTGTACAAGTATTTTTTTTTCATTAATTACTACTATTCTAGATACGTCGTGGTACGGGATTATTTGGACTACACGATCCAACCAGATTATAGAGCAAGATTTGATAAGTAATAGTCAACAAATTGGAATTCATTTATCAACAGACTTTTTTCTTCCATTTGAACTCATTTCGATAATTCTTTTAGTTGCTTTGATCGGTGCAATTGCCGTGGCTCGGCAGTAAAGAATCTTTATAACTAGCAACAAGCAATCCAAATTCCACTTTTTTCTTTTTTTCTGTCTTATCACATCTCGTTCCCTTCAATTCTATTTGAATACTGTTCATGTCTAAAATAGACAATTTTTTTTTGATATATTCAACCTATTACCAATATATTCTTTTGTTCTGTACTTGTTATATTCTAAGCAATCGAATTACTTGAATTATTGTTCATATTGAAATGAATCCAATTGGTACGGAGTTGGTCAATGATGCTCGAGCATGTACTTGTTTTGAGTGCCTATTTATTTTCTATCGGTATCTATGGATTGATCACGAGCCGAAATATGGTTCGAGCCCTGATGTGTCTTGAACTTATACTGAATGCGGTTAATATAAATTTCGTAACATTTTCTGATTTTTTTGATAGTCGGCAATTAAAAGGGGATATTTTCTCCATTTTTGTTATAGCTATTGCAGCCGCTGAAGCAGCTATTGGATTAGCTATTGTTTCGTCAATTTATCGTAACAGAAAATCGACTCGTATCAATCAATCTACTTTGTTGAATAAGTAGATTGATTGATACGAATTAGCATATATAATACACCATCTAACCTCGATTCTGTTTGCGCAAATCAAAGTATCTTTGTTTTCTCTTATGAGTTGATCCAGAAAGAGACTGATTAGAAAAATTCTGGTAAATCAAATCATTGATTCATCTGGTGTTTAAATATATGATTCATTTCAAAATTGACTAGATCGAAAATTTAGGAGTTGAAAAATGGATAGATCCAATGTCACATTCAGTAAAGATTTATGATACATGTATAGGGTGTACTCAATGTGTCCGAGCCTGCCCCACAGATGTATTAGAAATGATACCTTGGGACGGATGTAAAGCTAAACAAATTGCTTCGGCTCCAAGAACAGAGGACTGTGTTGGTTGTAAGAGATGTGAATCTGCCTGCCCAACGGATTTCTTGAGTGTTCGAGTTTATTTATGGCATGAAACAACTCGAAGCATGGGTCTAGCTTATTGATATTGATACGTTCCGGAAAACCCCACTTGAATTCATTTTGAATACATTTTCTTTTTTTTTTTTCACCGATTACCGATAAAAACCCGTGCTCGAAAATCGAATATATTATTCTTTTTTTTTTTCTTTTTCGAGCACGGGTTTTTCTGGTCCAAGTGTATCTTGTCTTTACTACGAATTATTTTCCTTGGTTAACAATAATTGTAGTTTTTCCGATAGTCGCGGGTTCTTTAATTTTCTTTCTCCCGCATAAAGGGAATAAGGTGATTAGAGGGTATACTATATACATATGTGTCTTAGAACTCCTTTTAACGACCTATGCATTCTGTTATCATTTCCAATTGGACGATCCATTAATCCAGCTAGCAGAGGATTATAAATGGATCGATTTTTTTGATTTTTACTGGAGATTGGGAATAGATGGACTTTCCCTAGGCCCTATTTTACTGACAGGATTTATCACCACTTTAGCTACTTTAGCGGCTTGGCCAGTTACTCGGAACTCCCGATTATTCCATTTCCTGATGTTAGCAATGTACAGTGGTCAAATAGGATTATTTTCTTCTCGAGACCTTTTACTTTTTTTCATCATGTGGGAGTTAGAATTAATTCCCGTTTATTTACTTTTATCCGTGTGGGGTGGAAAGAAACGTCTTTATTCAGCTACAAAGTTTATTTTGTACACTGCAGGAGGTTCTATTTTTCTATTAATAGGAGTTTTGGGTATCGGTTTATATGGTTCCAATGAACCAACATTAAATTTAGAAACATTAGCTAATCAATCGTATCCCATGGCACTCGAAATAATATTCTATATTGGATTTCTTATTGCTTTTGCTGTCAAATCACCGATTATACCTTTACATACATGGTTACCAGACACCCATGGAGAAGCGCATTACAGTACTTGTATGCTTCTAGCCGGAATCTTATTAAAAATGGGAGCATATGGGTTGGTTCGGATCAATATGGAACTATTACCGCACGCTCATTCTATATTTTCTCCCTGGTTGATGATAGTAGGTACAATACAAATAATTTATGCAGCTTCAACATCTCCTGGCCAACGGAATTTAAAAAAAAGAATAGCCTATTCCTCCGTATCTCATATGGGTTTCATTCTTATAGGAATTGGCTCGATAACTGATACAGGCCTCAACGGAGCCATTTTACAAATAATTTCTCATGGGTTTATTAGCGCTGCACTTTTTTTCTTGGCAGGAACGAGTTATGATAGAATACGTCTTGCTTATCTCGACGAAATGGGCGGACTGGCTATCCCAATTCCAAAGATATTTACTATATTCAGTATCTTATCGATGGCTTCCCTTGCATTACCCGGCATGAGTGGTTTTGTTGCGGAATTGATAGTATTTTTTGGAATAATTACCAGCAAAAAATATTTTTTAATGCCAAAAATACTAATTACTTTTGTAATGGCTATTGGAATGATATTAACTCCTATTTATTTATTATCTATGTCACGGCAAATGTTCTATGGGTATAAGCTATTTAATATTCCAAACTCTTATTTTTTTGATTCTGGACCACGGGAGTTATTTATTTTGATATCTATCCTTCTACCTGTCATAGGTATTGGTATTTATCCGGATTTCGTTCTCTCACTATCGGTGGACAAGGTTGAAGCTATTCTATCTAATTTTTTTTATAGATAGTTTTCATGAATAAAAAAAATATATTTCAACTGTAATCAGATATCTTTGGGGCTTGTGAGAACCTTTTGAATCACGTCGTGTAGGGATTCAAAAGGTTCTCAGCGGATTATACTTATACTAATTTTCGTTTATATATATGTGCTTTCCAATGTTTGGATTCATCAGATCCTTTCTTCAATTTAATTTGATGTTAATTAAATGAACCATAACTATGTAACCCTATTCCTAATAAATTGACCCCGAAATAGCATATCCAAATTATAAGAAAGCCCATAGAAGCCACAATTGCAGAGTTTACAACTCCCCAGTTTGTATTTGTTCGAGTATGTAAATAAATCCCGAATATAGTCCAAGTAATAAATGCCCAAGTTTCTTTTGGATCCCAATTCCAATATGATCCCCATGCTTCATTAGCCCATACTGCTCCCGAAAGAATACCGATGGTTAAAAAGATAAATCCTAGACTAATAATACGATAACTCCAATGATCCAATTGTTGAATCAATTGATACCTGTAATAATTTCTAGCAGAAAGAAAAGAAGTATTTAGTAAAACATTGCTTTTTTCATTCATGTATTGGATTTCTCCGAAGGAAAACGATTCATTTCCATTTAAAAAATTATTGCTTTTACCAAAAAGCCTTATAACTTTTCGAAATGTAATGACTAAAAGGGCTGCGGATAATAATGATCCACATAAAAGAGCTGCATAGCCTAATACCATCATACTTACGTGCATCATTAACCATTGGGCTTGGAGAGCAGGTACTAATATTCCGGATTGATGCATTTTGGTTAAAAAACCCGACGTGGCAAAGCCTTGGGTAAAAATAGCACTTGGCGCGGTTATTGCGCTTAAATTATTTTTATATTTTTTAAAATATAAAATCCTATGAATAATGGAGAAACTCCATGAAAGAAAGATTAATGATTCATATAAATCACTTAATGGAAAATGTCCCGAATAAATCCAACGAGTGGCTAATAATCCTGTTAAACAGAAAAAAGTGGCTATCATCCCCTTTTCTGATGAATCATATAACCCTATTCTTTCATCGACTAATAAGGTTATAAAATGAATTGTAATTCCAATTGAAACGACCGAAAAGGATATATGAGTTAATATATGCTCTAAAGTTGAAAATATCATAAATCAAAATGAAATTAAAAGCGAGAGTTTCTAAAGTATATACAGAAATTCAATTCATTATAGGACTTTTTGTATGTCTTTTAGAAGATGCTATGCCGCCACTCGGACTCGAACCGAGATGCTCTAGCACTGCTTCCTAAGAGCAGCGTGTCTACCGATTTCACCATAGCGGCTTGCTTGAACTCATAATAACCTATTTTTATTCAATCGTCGAGATTGAAAGAGTCAATTTCAATGAAATATTTTTTAGGAAGTATTCAAATTGATGAATAAAAACTCGTTTAAAGAGAGAGATTGAAAGATTCCCTTTTTTCTCGTCTTATTTCGGTATTTGAGGTCTCAGTAGGACATCCAACAATTTCTAAGAACTTATTTCATTTGCATAACTTTTGTGTTGTCCTAATTGTTAGGATTTTTTTGAATATGAAGTTGTCTTATCATTTATCAAACCAATTAGGTAGGTATTGAACTGGACATATCATATAAAAAAATTTTGATTTCTATTCTAATTGTATCCTACTTCAAAAAATTCTTTTGAAATTCGAATTCGAAAGATATATATTTTTATTAATCCTATATTTCAAACATAGGTTTTTTTTTGGATCACTTCAAATTTTCACACTATCCGTATAGATTATCTGTATAAATGGGAAAAGGTGCTTTTCTCATCTCAATTGGAGTAAAAATGTGCGATTATATGGTATATAGAATGATTCAGAAAAATAATGATTCAGAAAGTTACAAAAAAAAGTTCTAATCAATTAGTTTCAACAACCCATTTTATTTTTCCTAAATATTTTATATCAGCTCTTCTATCGGCATAAGATAAATAGAAATAGAAAAGTATAAATATAAAGACAAAACCGTTATTATTTTCTTATTTCTATTCATTGGTTTATTTCTATTCGAAGTGGGTGATGGGGAAATAAGAATCCCCATCTTGGGAATGAAAAAAAACATATTCAAATAAAAAGAAAGGTGAAACTTTCTATTTTGTCTTTCTTCTGTTTTCCAATTTTCTTTCTAATAAAAAAAAAAAAGTACCATTTTGAGAATTCAGTAGACAAATCAATCAGTTCAAAAGAGTAGGGAATGGAAATCCTTATTTATCCTTTTTTATATTTCTATTTTTAGACTCTCTATTCTATTCAAAAATAGAGTATAAATTAGAAACGAAATTAGCTCATTTTTCCAATCAGGCCGATTCAGATTAGTCAAATGTTTTATTATTTATTTGTCGTACAAAAAAGCTTTTCGAATTCCCGGTAGAAAGGGATTTCGCTAACGAAAAAGCTTTCAACGCTGCCCAATATCCCTTTTTTTTCCAAATATTTTTACGAATACGTTTTTTTAATATAGAAGTACGTTTTTTTGGAACTGCCATTCAAAAATAAAAGGTTATTGATTGATCAAATTGGATGTGAAAGACATCTATTGGTTAAAAAAAAATTCTTTTTTTTTTTTACTATGTATTTCATTCTCTCGATATTTATTTTCGAAATTATACTACCTTTCTAAAAAAATCTAACTATGTGGCAATAGCATAAAATAGTACTAGAAAAAAAAAATAAAAACAATATGATATAGGATTTTTGTTTTTTTTTTTTCAATTTCTATTCCATACAATATTTGGGAAGGAATAATTCCTATTTCG